GATAAAATTACAGTTTCCGCAGCTGTAGATGGATGCTATGGTAGTATAACCTAAGGTTATTGTTTCAGAAAGAATCTACCCTGATATAGATGCTCTACACGCCAAGAACAAAAAATATGGGCGCATCTTTACTTGCCTTAAACACACCGCTCGTCACGCGAGATAAAACACATTAACGAATATTGGTAGAGCGTGGAAAAGTTCCCGTGAGGATAGATATGAAATAGATAACCTTGAAAGAGATAACTCAACATGATATAAAACCTAGGATAAACGGCGGCTGTAATCTGACGGTCCAAAGGTAGCAAAATTCCTTGTCGGGTAAATTCCGTCCTGCATGAATGGTGTAACGACTTTCCTATTGTCTCTAATGTAAGACTTTTTGAAATAGAAATCTCCTTGAATATGAGGAACCCTATGGCCCGGCGGTAAGACCCTGAGCACCTTTACTTCCCTATACAAAAAATAGGTGTGGAGAGAATCATCTTTGTAACTCACCTTAAGGAAATCGAGAGAGATGCCACTAGTTGTCTTTATGAATCGTGGACAATTCTTTGCCTGGAGGTTGTAAAGGTCCGTACAGTATCATGTAAGAGGAATGTTAGAGGTAAGAGACTAGCGGTGGAGCACAAAGTTTCATTCGAAAGTACACGCTAAACCTTACCATGCAGTTTTAAAAATTTTTTGGTATTGCATGCCTGGTGTCTAAAAAACTTTATAACCATACATGAAATCGCTTATCTGGACCGAGTGAAGCTGTGAGATAACTACATTAAAGGAACTTGACAGGCAAAAAAGATGACTTCTACTACAACTTCAACCAATGTATGCTTGGAAGCTGCTCTCAAAAACTTAGTTTTTGCGTACTCCAATCAGGGATACTGTGCAAGATCCTATGCTCTATTACATCACAGCTAGTTTTTTAATTGACCGATAGTTACGAATCTTATCACCATGGATAGCTGAATCTATTCAATTTCCGTAACTAAAGTCAGCATAGTCAATATGAAGGAGTTTTGTAACACAGCTATATTTTGTATAGTTCAAGAGAGTTCGCATGTTTACGAGATCCCAACACATTATAGAGTATAGAATGTGAAATGAATAACTAACCAGATAGCTTCTACAAAATGCCAGTAAAGTAAGGCATATGATTCTAAGAGAGGAAGTACCATAATGCTAGAAGATGATGAGGTTCTAATTGTAGTATTTGAGTTATATTGTAAACTACCTCTCCAGAAAGGGAAGAATAGTAGGATTGCACCGACTAGGACATGTGAGAAATGTAATCCAGTGATCCATAATAGATATGTACCTAAAGCACCATCATTAATATAAATAGCTAATCCTAAATACTCACAAACTTGGATGCTAGTAAAGCATAGAGCAATCAATACTAAGGTAAGAAAACCTCTTTGAATATTTAATGTAATGGCTTTTTCAGAGGTACTAATACCATATCCTAAAATAACACTAGCAGTTGCTAAAAGAAATGTAATAGTTACAATAAGTCCTCTACTTGAGATACTAACTAGACCTTCTGTAGGACTGATTAGAGTGGTATCAGTGACATAACTAGGTGAGAGAATACTGGCGTAAGCACCCCAGAAAAAGCTAACGAATAATAGTAACTCTGTACTAATAACACCTAAGCAAATTGATGAAACCATAGAGGATGATGTTGTACCAACCTCTCTGAAAGTAAAATTAAATACTAAGAACAGAGTTAGGAGAAATGGAGAAAATACGAAGCCAACAGTAAAATATCTTAAAGTGGTTGCATATAAGAAGGAAATTTGTGTATAGATTCTTAAATATGAACGAGTGGTAACTAAATTTTTATAAAAAACTGAGTCAAATCTCAAAGCACTAGAAGACATGTGATCTAATTTACAGAACTGGAGGATTGTATAATCGGACCGGACCTGAGAATGTTGAATAATTCTTGGATGATTCGTAATTAGTGGTTAAATGTCAATCATACATGATGATTTTAGGTTTTCTATGAAATCTATTCAGAAGAGAATACAAAAAAGTATACCATTTTTTAGGACATGCGATAGCCTTTCCGGTTGTTTCCATCTCGACTCTACAGTTTAACTTATGGAGTCCCCTTTGGTAAAAAACAGTACAATGTTGAACAGAGGCAGAGTCTCTATGCCGAATGAGGAGTACTGGATTGGATACCCAGGCACCAGCGCTTCCATTAATAAGAAAGTAATAGTATTGTTTGATGAGTTTGGCATTTCGTAGTGTAGTTAAAAAACGGAAAGCGTCTGTTGGATTCAAACGTAAGACTCTGCTAACTTTGATGAGGAGGTATAGGTTATGACATCTGCCCGGCATCCTAAAAAATATGTTTTTAACACGTCAATACATTCTCTTAACTTGCTGAGTGCTTGTGCGATAATGATATCATATTTTTTAGACGCTAACTTCCCGGCCAAACTTCCCTATTTTTTCTAAGAAACACACTTCCCTTCTCGCCATTTTTTGGCTAATGTTTGACCTTTTGAACCAGCCTGGGATCATAAAATTCAGCCAGGGACCGTTCCAGTACTTAATGGCACGCGCATGGATTCAGTGTCCAGGACTACCTGACGCTTAGTAACGATTCCGTCTTCCAGCTGCCTTTTTTTATTTCAAATGTTCCACTACCAAATTATATCCATCTGTACCAAATGTTCAGGGGTGTATGTATATTTTTTGACAGCGGTTAACCTTTCCTTTTCCTTACGTACTCTAGCAATAAGCATACTTATAATTGAAACAAGACTCGGTTTTTGTTCAGCCACTGGTTCACCATCAACTACCTTGTTTCGACTTCGCACCGACTGTGTTTTTTTAACGTGTCTTTTTTATTGAGGATTGTTCCAAATCTCTTACAGGTCTGTCACCTTAGACTGTAGTAAAACCAAAATTTCTTTTTTTTCAGGAGCAATCCGTTAAAATCGAAGACATTAAGTTTTATATAAATGATAGCGTTATAGCTCTTTTTTATTTGCCTAACGAGTCGTTCAAGGAAGATTTGATCCTTTTTTTTGTTTAAATAAGGCGAACATGACACTACACATGATATTTCGTAGTTTAATTTTACAACCAATTAAGTTTTTTAAAATGGCAGATAGGGAACAAACTGCCTCAAGACGTTCTTAACCCAGCTCACGTATCACATATCACGGTGAACTCTCGTTCCTAATTGAACCTTCTTCAAGTACAAGGGTGTGATGAGCCGACATGGAGGTGTTAATAGAATACGAGGATCAGAGCTCCTGGAATTCTACGACCTGTTATCCCCGGCGTACCTTCTTACCGATCGAGGAATATGTTTTATATATCTCCCGTTTTATCTTTGTATGGATTTCACGGTCAACTCTTTTTTTATAGAAGTAGGGAATATAGAATAAATACGGTACTAATGGAACCAATAGAACACATTGTGTTCAAATAAGTTACATAATCAGGATAATCAGGGATTCTACGTGGCATAACATTGAATCCTAATAGGTGCATTGGTAAGAATGTTAATAAAATGCTAAATAAGAATACGACTGACCATACCCTTAAGTATGGAGAATCAGCGGTGTTTCTGGTAAAGAAATTAGCTGTATAACCGAACATTGAGTCTTGATAGTAGAAAAATCCACAGATTAACCCAATAACTGCACCAAGAGATAATACAAAATGGAAATGAGCAATTACATAATAGGTATCATGTAGGGCAACATCTAGAGCGGTATTACCTAATACTACACCAGTAGTACCTCCAAGAGTAAATAAGAAAATAAAACTTAAAGCGTACCAAATATCTAATGAGATTGTACTAAATGGGTTACCCATGAAAGTACTTAACCAATTGAAAATTTTGGTACCTGTAGGGATTGCAATCATCATTGTTACAGCAGAAAAGTATGCTCTAGTATCTGTTTCTAGACCTACAGTCATCATATGGTGTGCCCAAACCAGTGATCCTAATACAGTAATACATCCCATAGCCAGAATCATAGAAGGACCTCCAAAGACTAATTTACCTGCTGAAGTAGATAATGTTTGAGAAATAACGCCAAACGCAGGTAAGATAATAATATACACCTCTGGATGTCCAAAGAACCAGAATAGATGTTGGAACAGTACTGGATCTCCATTAAATGCGGCATCGTAGAATTGAGTATTAAGATGTAAGTCTAATACTAACATTAGTAATCCACCAGTAAGAATTGGAAGTGTACCAATTAACATAATAGCTGTAAAGACAATAGCCCAAGTGAATAGACACCATGGTTTTGCACCATTAGTAACTCCTAGGACAGCAATTGTAGTTAGAAAATTTACAGAAGATAAGAAACTAGAGATACCTGAGATTGCTAAACCAAAGACGATTAAATCCACTGAGGTTGGGGAAAGTGACATAAGGGAGGTACTTAAAGGAGGATATAGTGTCCATCCAATACCAGAACCAAATTCAGAAATTAAAGATGTACTTACTAATACCCATGCAATTGGTACAAAGAGTAATGATACACAATTGACTCTAGGGAAAGCTACTTCTGAAGCTCCTAAGTAGATTGGTAAGAAATAGTTTCCATATCCGCCATATAATCCAGGCATAACTACGAAGAAAATCATAATTGCACCATGTAATGTGAATGCTAGATTGTAGAAGTTTTGATTCTCTAACGCAACCACACGTAATCCAGAGGAACTAAGTTCAAGTCTAATTAATACTGATAAGAGTGTACCTACAATTGAGAATAGAAAAGCAAACCATACGTAGTAAATACCTAATTCTTTATGGTTTGTAGCAGTTAGAAGACTAGAATTCATATAGAATTGTTGAAATTTTTTAGTAAAAAACATTACTTATAGTCTAAATAAACTAAATGTACTTAATAGATAGATTGCGGTGAAGAATCTACCATATGAAATAAATACTTCTTGAGGTAATTGAGCCCCAACAATAATTAGAGCTACGAAAGAATATAGATAAATAATACTCCAAGATGTTGCACAATTTCTTGAAGAGAATTGTTGACGTAAGTGTAAGATACTAGTAAGTGAGCGTACCTCACTTAGTAGTAATAATAGTAGGATACTTCCAGCGAATACTAGAAGACCTCCAGTTTTACTTGGAATAACTTTTAAGATAGCGTAATATGCTAAGAAATACCATTCTGGTACAATTTGTAATGGGGTTACAAATCTATTAACAGGAATACTGTTATCTGGATGTGATAATTCTAAAAGACCAAAGAATGATTGGGCTAGGAGGAATAAGATTAGATAGTTAAACCCTTTACCATCTGTGCTTAACATATGAGGATAGAAAGGTATTTTTAGAGCAGTTTCTGTACCTAGTGGGTTACTAGATCCATTTAGATGTAAATAGAAAATATGTAAGACAGCAAGAACAAGACCTACAAAAGGTAATACAAAATGTAACACAAAGAATCTTCTTAATGTAGGACTATCTACATAGAATCCTCCAAGTAACCATGTTACAAGGTATGGGATAGGTGATAGTAGATTACAAATTACAGTTGCACCCCAAAAGCTCATTTGACCCCATGGTAGTACATACCCTAAGAAACCTGCAGCAATAGAAATGAAATAAATAATTAGTCCTGTAATCCAAGTGAGACTTAGGTAGGTATAACTACTAAACACTAGAGCTCTAAGGATATGTAGGAATAGGCATAGGAATACACAGGATGCTCCAGTAGCATGTAGAAATCTAAACTCCCATCCATAAGACACTTCTCTAAGAATATGTTGGACACTAGCAAAGGCATGTGACATTTCACTAGTATATCTAGATGCTAGTAATAGACCTGTTACAATTTGAACAACAAAAGAAATTCCTACTAAGAAACCAAAATTCCAAAGGAAATTCATATTCGTTGGACATGGATATGATTGTAGATGAGATCTCACTTGAGACATAATAAACATAAACGAGTTCAGTTGGCCTGGCATCTGTTTCCTTTCAGAACGAACGCTTTTTACGCCTGGCATGGATGGATAACACTCGGCTCTTCTATAGTGTGACCGCTACTGCTGGGACTTTGTCTAATGTGACCTTCATAGTAACCATCAAGCCTTAGTTTTTGTAGCACAAGAATAACCCAGGCAATTGGATCGTGTTGGCTAGGTGTACTATTTTAAAAA